GGTCGCCTCAACGGAAAAGAGATGGCACGTGTCATATGGATCAGAGAAGGTCGGGTTCCTCTACAAACCATTCGAGCGAAAATTGATTATTGTCCCTATACAGTCCGAACTATCCATGGAGTATTAGGCATCAAAATTTGGATATTTAGAGAGGAGGGATAGGAAGACTTTACTTGTCGTTACACTCTATCCATTAAATGATAAAAAAAACAACAACAAACTCGTTCCTTTCATTCTTTTTCTCTTAAAGCAAAAAAAGGAAGAATTCTCAATTCTATAAGATTTAATAAAAATTGGATTGATACATTTATATAATTGCTATGCTTAGTGTGTGACTCGGTGGTTTTTTTAGAGGAATAGGATTCAAAAAAATGGACGGACCCCTACTATAGTCTGGACTAATAACTATATAACTAATAACCAACTCATCGTTTCGCATTATCTGTATACCAAAAACCAGTCAAGATAGGATCTAGCGGTCATATCATTGTAGCAGCTGAAATCTTTTTTGCATAAACAAAAGAAAAACCAATTGAATTCTTTATATATGATATATATGTATCAAATTATGATATTTATGTATATAAAATATATATAAAAAAGAAAAGGATATAGATAAATGGAAGGGTGAGAGAAAGAAAGAACAAGAATATCAATGATATATCATTCCAATATATGTAAGGTTTCTGAGTCATCTCATAAAAGACAGTGTTATAAAGCATCAATACCGATTCATCTAGTCTAGTTATAGATGAATCGATTCCTTGAAAAAAATCAAGAGCCTAGAGCCAATAAAGACTGAGAAGATTGACTCAAGAACAAATTCCACGAAAGGCTCCATTGTAGAATTCAAACCTAACCATTAATTGAGAAGCGATGGGAACGACGGAACCTATGAATACAGAGGATTCTCTTGAAAAACGAATCCTAAATAATTCATTGGGTGGGATGGCGGAACGAACCGGGGAACAATTCATTTATTCCGAGAAATTTTGAGCTACCCCTACAACTGAAGTAGATATTGAAAGAGTTAATATTCGCCCGCGAAGAGTTTTATTAGATTCGTGAATCTTGTTCTATCCAATATGCTAATATGCCAAAAGGCAAAACAAAATAACGATTCGTTATAAAATAAAAAACTACATTATAGAATAGATTCTCTAGTTTATCGATATATTCTCCAAACAAATATATCCATTTGTTTTTAAGAAAAGAATCGAGAAATAGAATAAATTTTGACGTGGATATCGAAACAAGATATAGAAATTTATAATCGATTAGATGAAATCTCAAAAAAGAATCCACAGTCGATTTTCATTAAACTTGAATCCTTTGATTCGCGAGGAGCCGGATGAGACGAAACTCTCATGTCCGGTTTTGCAGTAGAGGTGGAATTGCTAAAGAACCATCGACTATAACCCCAAAAGAACCAGATTTCGTAAACAACATAGAGGAAGAATGAGAGGGATATCTTATCGAGGCAATCGTATTTGTTTCGGTAAATATGCTCTGCAGGCACTTGAACCGTCGTGGATCACATCTAGACAAATAGAAGCAGGGCGTCGAGCAATGACGCGAAATGTGCGACGTGGTGGAAAAATATGGGTACGCATATTTCCAGACAAACCCGTTACGTTAAGACCGGCCGAAACACGTATGGGTTCGGGTAAAGGATCCCCCGAATATTGGGTAGCTGTCGTCAAACCGGGTAGAATACTTTATGAAATGGGCGGAGTCGCAGAAAATATAGCCCGAAAGGCTATTTCTATAGCAGCCTCGAAAATGCCTATCCGAACTCAATTCATTATTTCAGGATAGGAACGTAGAATCAAAGAAAAAAGTCTTGGGGATAAAAAACAGTTGCGGGTGTCTTTTTTTTTTTTTTTGTACAAACAATATTTCTTTTTTTTTTTTTACTTCATTCTTTGCTTTGCATTGAAAGAACAGATTTAAAATGATATGATTCAACCTCAAACCCATTTGAATGTAGCGGATAACAGTGGGGCTCGAGAATTAATGTGTATTCGAATCATCGGAGCTAGTAATCGTCGATATGCTCATATCGGTGACATTATTGTTGCTGTGATCAAGGAAGCATTACCAAACACCCCCCTAGAAAGATCAGAAGTGGTCAGAGCTGTAATTGTACGTACTTGTAAAGAACTTAAACGTGACAATGGCATGATAATACGATATGATGACAATGCTGCTGTTGTCATTGATCAAGAAGGAAATCCAAAAGGAACTCGAGTTTTTGGTGCGATTGCTCGAGAATTGAGACAGTTAAGTTTCACTAAAATAGTTTCATTAGCACCTGAGGTATTATAAGATCATACCTACTAATATAGTTCTATTACACATAGTATTTAAATGAAATATATTCATTAGTGCATTAGATTGTATCTTACGCATATACCTTTCTATAACATAATAGAGAATTTGGAAATCTATAATAGATTTTATTATTCAAAAAATCGATATTAAAGATTAAAGACAATAA